CGGATCGTATGGTGGGTCATAAATTAGGAGAATTTGCACCAACTCTAAATTTTAGGGGACATGCAAAAAACGATACTAAGTCTCGTCGCTAAGTTTAAATGAATTTCTTTATAATATTTAATATTTTTTTTTAATATTTAATATAATAAATATAGATGCTTATCATTTATTAATGGAGGTAAACTTTATGGGTTTTTTTAAAAAAAAAAAAAAGAAGAAAGAATTTGATTACATGCGTCTATACCAATGGCGTCTAAAAGAAGAATACGAATCAGGGAAGCCCGATGAGATAACTACTCGGGGTCAATATATATCTATGTCTGTTGACAAAGCGCGAAGAGTAATTGATCAGATTCGTGGACGTTCCTACGAAGAAACTCTTATGATATTAGAACTCATGCCCTATCGAGCATGTTATCCCATTTTTAAATTAATTTATTCTGCAGCAGCAAATGCTAGTCACAATAGAAGATTTAACAAAGCAAAATTAATCATTAGTAAAGCCGAAGTTAATAAGGGCAGTACCATGAAAAAATTAAAACCGCGAGCTCGAGGACGTAGTTATCTGATAAAAAGACCTACTTGTCACATAACTATTGTATTAAGAGATATAAGCTTCTTTGATGGATATGAAAAATATATAGAAAGTTTAATTCCACGTGATGTATTAATTTTGTTCCGTGGTCTCCCCTTAGGTAGGCGAGTAGAGCTTTTGTCTGGTCGTTATCTGGAAAAGTATAAGATAAAATCTATGTTCTACCGTCTAGGTATTTTAACATCATAATTATAGGGTGGGGTAATATGGGACAAAAAATAAATCCACTTGGTTTCAGACTTGGTACAACTCAAGGCCATTATTCCCTTTGGTTTTCAAAACCAAAAAACTATTCAGAAGGTCTACAAGAAGATCAAAAAATAAGGGATTGTATAAAAAATTATGTACAAAAAAATACAAAAACATCCTCGGGTGTCGAAGGAATTGCACGTATCGAAATTCAAAAAAGAATCGATTTAATACAAGTAATAATTCATATGGGATTCCCGAAGTTATTAATAGAAAATAGACCCCAAGGGGTCGAAGACCTAAAAATAAATATACAAAAAGAATTGAATTGTGTAAATCGAAAACTCAATATTGCTATTACAAGAATTGCAAAACCTTACGGGCACCCTAATATTCTTGCCGAATTTATAGCCGGACAATTAAAGAGTAGAGTATCATTTCGAAAAGCAATGAAAAAAGCTATCGAATTAACTGAACAAGCTGATACAAAAGGAATTCAAATCCAAATTGCAGGTCGGATTGATGGAAAAGAAATTGCACGGATTGAATGGATAAGAGAGGGTAGGGTTCCCCTACAAACGATTCGCGCAAAAATTGATTATTGTGCCTATACCGTTCGAACCATCTATGGGGTATTGGGTATCAAAATTTGGATATTTCTAGACGAAGAATAAAAAGCCGTTAGTCTTTCTTAATGATGGAACAATAAAAAGGCCAACCTTTTTATTCTTTTTTCCATTTATTCAATTCTAATTTTTAATCCCATAAGGTTTAATAAAAATCCGATTGATCTTTTGATAGAATTGCTATGCTTAGTGTGTGACTCGTTGGTTTTTGTTAAATTAAAATTAAGACTAAAAAAAAAAAAGAAAAATAGTACCAAATATGAATTAATAACCAACTCATCGCCTCACATTATCTGGATCCAAAGAAACAGTCAAGATATACTATTTTAGTCCTATCATTGTAGCAACTGAATTTTTTTTGCCATAACCAATTCATTAAATTTTTTGTCAAACAAAATAAAAAAAAAAAAGGATACGGATAAATGGAAATATGAGAGAAAGAAAAAATGAATAGAAAAGATATATGATTCCAATATGCAAGGTCTTTGAAATATCTTATAAAAGAAAATGTAATTAAAGCATCAATACAGATTCACACAAAATTATATGGTATGAGTCTGTTCATAGAAAAAAAGAGCTTAGAGCCGATGAGGACTAAGGGAGTTGGCGCAAAAACAAAAGCTCCGTTGTAAAATTCAGACCTAACCATTAATCAAAAAGCGATGGGAACGACGGAACCCGTGAATACATAAGATTCAATTGAAAATGAATCCAGATAATTCATTGGGAAGGATGGCGGATCGAACCAGAAACCGATTCATATATTCTGAAAAATAATAAGCTAACTCTACAACTGAAATAGATATTGAAAGAGTAAATATTCGCCCGCGAAAATTCTTTTTTTTTTTCTTTTTATAGAATGTCTCATATTTTAACAATCCAATATAATATGATAAAAAAAATTCTAAAAAGAAAAAGAAAGAAAAATAATTATAGACAAAAATAGAAGCAAAAAAAGTAATAAAATAGATATTTAATATTTAATTATATACCCAACTAAACAATATCGAGTAAAGTAGATGAATCCAGAATAAGTTATTGATTCAGTGTATTATAACATACATATCTTAATTATATAAAAATATATAAAAATAAAATAGGAATTTAAAATAAAATTTCGATTTTTTCATTCGCGAGGAGCCGGATGAGAAGAAACTCTCACGTCCGGTTCTGTAGTAGAGATGGAATTACAAAAGAACCATCAACTATAACCCCAAAAGAACTAGATTCCGTAAACAACATAGAGGACGAATGAAAGGAATATCTTATCGGGGTAATCATATTTGTTTCGGAAGATATGCTCTTCAAGCACTTGAACCCGCTTGGATCACGTCTAGACAAATAGAAGCAGGACGTCGAGCAATGACACGAAATGCTCGTCGTGGTGGAAAAATATGGGTACGGGTATTTCCTGACAAACCTGTTACAGTAAGACCCGCGGAAACCCGTATGGGTTCTGGGAAAGGGTCTCCTGAATATTGGGTAGCTGTTGTCAAACCAGGTCGAATACTTTATGAAATAAGCGGAGTAGCAGAAAATATAGCCCGAAGGGCTATCGCAATAGCGGCATCGAAAATGCCTATACGAACTCAATTCATTATTTCAGGATAAGAATATAAAACTAAAGGAAATGAATTTTTTTGATAAAACCAAGTGGAATTTTTTTTTGGACAAACAATATTTCTTTTTCTTTTTCACCCTTTGCATTTATTTTTGCATTCAAAGAACAGATAAAACCAAAATATGATTCAACCTCAGACCCATTTGAATGTAGCAGACAACAGCGGGGCTCGAGAATTGATGTGTATTCGAATCATAGGAGCTAGCAATCGTCGATATGCTCGTATTGGTGACGTTATTGTTGCTGTGATCAAAGAAGCAATACCTAATACGCCCTTAGAAAGATCAGAAGTGATCAGAGCTGTAATTGTACGTACTTGTAAAGAACTCAAACGCGACAACGGCATGATAATACGATATGATGACAATGCCGCAGTTATCATTGATCAAGAAGGAAATCCAAAAGGAACTCGAATTTTTGGCGCGATTGCCCGGGAATTGAGACAAAAATTTACTAAAATAGTTTCATTAGCTCCTGAAGTATTATAAGATGATAAGTCAGGTATTTGAATGAATTATAGTAGATTGTATATCACGTATATACCTTTCATTTTATATTTTTTTCTTAAAAAGAAACTAATAAAAAGACATGTTGATTATATCGAATTTTTTGGGCACCACTGATTTTAGTCCATCATGGGTAAGGACACTATTGCTGATATAATAACCTCTATACGAAATGCTGACATGAATAGAAAAGGAACGGTCCGAATAGTATCTACTAACATCACCGAAAACATTGTTAAAATACTTTTACGAGAAGGCTTTATCGAAAATGCGAGAAAACATCAAGAAAGAAACAAAAATTTTTTGGTTTTAACTCTGCGACATAGAAGAAATAGGAAAGGGCCTTATAGAAATACTTTCTATTTAAAAAGGATCAGTCGACCTGGTCTACGAATCTATTCTAACTATCAACGAATTCCTAGAATTTTAGGTGGAATGGGGATTGCAATTCTTTCTACCTCTCGGGGTATAATGACGGATCGGGAAGCTCGACTAGAAGGAATTGGCGGAGAAATTTTATGTTATATATGGTAATCCCTACAATATCGGAATTGGATCCAAAATTTCATATTTGTGAACAAAAAAAGCGAAAGGACACCTTGTCTAATATCACTCCTCTATTAGTTGATACTTTAAGGGGTTTTTGTCTGGAATGAAAGAACAAAAATGGATTCATGAAGGTTTGATTACCGAATCACTTCCTAATGGTATGTTCTGGGTTCGTTTAGATAATGAAGATCTGATTCTAGGTTATGTTTCAGGAAGGATACGGCGTAGTTCTATACGAATCCTACCGGGAGATAGAGTTAAGATTGAAGTAAGTCGTTATGATTCAACTAGAGGTCGTATAATTTATAGACTCCGCAACAAAGATTCAAATGATTAAGCCATTTTTTAACTTCAACACTCCTTCCTACAAGAATACAATTCGAGGTTCAAAATATCAAGAAACTTAATTTCTTCCAACAAATTGATTCAAAATTAAAACTAAGGAATAACAAATATGAAAATAAGGGCTTCTGTTCGTCAAATTTGTGAAAAATGTCGACTGATCCGCAGACGGGGACGAATTATAGTAATTTGTTCTAACCCAAAACATAAACAACGACAAGGATAATTACGAAACTATATACTAAAAACTAAAAGAAAAGAAACTTTCTAAAATAATTACTAAAAGATCCGATTAATATAAAAAAAAATGAAAGATTTGTTTTGACATGAAATGGATATATCCATATATCTTTGACTCATATTTATGAGATGATAAAATATGGCAAAACCTATACCAAAAACTGGTTCACGTAAAAACGGACGTATTAGTTCGCGTAAAAGTGCGCGGAAAATACCAAAGGGTGTTATTCATGTTCAAGCAAGTTTCAATAATACCATTGTGACTGTTACAGATGTACGAGGTCGCGTGGTTTCTTGGGCTTCCGCCGGTACTTGTGGATTCAGGGGTACAA